CGTAAATAATAGGATTGTTTACGAAGAAAAACTAATAAAAATTCGCATTCAGCTACATAAGAATTATACAGGAAGCGAAATAGTCTTGTATTTTCTTTTGAAAAAACGTAAATAGATTTATTCAGAGTAATAAATCTATTCAAATTATGATATTTATGAAGAAAGAGTCGCAATAAATGTAAAGAGGGAACATCTTGAATCCAGCATTGAAGGATTTGAACCAAAATTTCCAGATGGATGGGATAGGGTATTAGTATATCTGACACATAATTTAAATGAGATAATTTGTCCTCTAAAAAGGGAAATATTGAATGAATAGATCGTAAATTATGAGATTTTTGTATTTCTTTTTCTTCAGTAGAAGATACTAATCGCGGTGAGAATGGAATTTCTACAATTATTGAAAAACCTTCTGATACCATTTGAGAATAAAAAAAATGAGAATAAAAATAATTATTGTGATCAACGAATCGATTTTGGTTAGATTTATTAACCGAATAAATAAAATAATTTTGTTGATAAATTCGAGTAATTAAACGTTTTACAAGTACTGAACTAGATTTATTGTCAGAACCAAAAATTTCCATGGGTTCGTAAAAAATCGAACCATTTAACCCATGATCATGAGCAAGTGTGTAAATATACTCCTGCAAGAGAAGCGGATATAGGAAGTATTGTTGCCGAGATCCATCTTTTTTGAAGTATCCTTGTAATTCTTCCATTTAAATTTTTCGACTTGAAACAGAGACACCGGGGGCATTTCTTGGGTTATCAAATGATACATAGTGCAATATGGTCCGAACAAGGTATATATATCAAGGTATATATATATATATTATATTATATTCCGAACAAGGTATATATATCAAGGTATATATATATATATATTATTATGTATATATATAATATATATAAATAGAAAAAAAAAAAGATATACCCCGGAGGTCTGGAGTCCAATCAACAGGATCCCTTTCTTCCCCTTTTATATACTATAAATTTTATATACTATAAAATCGGTTTATCTTCATTATAATTACAAAATACAAAATTATAATTACAAAAGGGTAAAAAATCCTTTATTTTTGCAACCCAATCGCTCTTTTGATTTTGGAAAAAATGAGATTCTCTTTATCAGTATACTATTTCTTCTACACATCCATCTCCAAGTTCTACATATAAAATAAAATAATATAATTAGGATTTTTTTTATAAAAAAAAGAATACGAATCAATGATTCACTCACAGGAAAACCCTTTCCCTCCCCGCATTGGGCACTAATCCATTTTTAACGTCTAATTAGATCGGGTAATTATTCAAATTAAGAATATAAGCTCGTTGCTTTTTGTTTTACTAGAATTAGGAATTAGGGCTATAGAACTCTATCCATTTATTCACTAGACCCAAATTAAATGTGAATTCATTTTGTCCCCTTCCAAAAATGAAAACAATATTTTATAACTTAAAACAATCCTGTAAGGATAAATTCAAAGTTCTATTTTATTACGACATGCTGTTTTTTCCTTCATTACCTTTTTTTTTTAGGATCAGTCGTGGTCCTCTAGACTCTACCAATAGTCTGGACGAATTCGTTGCTTCATCCAAATGTGTAAAAGATCATAGTCGCACTTAAAAGCCGAGTACTCTACCATTGAGTTAGCAACCCGAATAAATATATAGATACGATCGAAAAAAAAAATTAATTGGATTGTCCTGCGGGACCTTGTCAAAATCAAAACCTTGACCCATTTTTTTTTTTCATTTTCATTAATAAAATACGTCTTGTCTGACAGTAAATCTGTCAACACATCATTTGACAGATGTGAAGGAAAAATCAATATAATATGGGGTAGGGATAAACAGATCCATTTATCTATGATTGAATTATATTTGTTCAATACATCATTGTCAATATGAATAGAATGCTCATAAAACAAATTAAGTAAATCAAATAAGGTCTTGCGTTGGATTGGCACAACATAAATAATGAATTTGAATGAAAAAAAGACGGGTTAGAGAAAAATCTCGAGTTCATTTAATCAATAGAGGTACAATAAGCAAAATTTACCCGCCTTTGCTGGTAAATTCAAATTCCACAAGAAAAAACTAAATAAGTATGAATAGACCAGGAAAAGATCAAATTCTGTGTAAATAATTACACAAAGATGGATGCTAGTTACCCTCTTTTTTTATTTAATATTTTTACTTTAGATACTTTAAATTTAATTAACAATTAATTCGAGATTCCTTCTTTAAATAATTCTGCCCTCCTTAAAATATCATGAACAGTGACTGTGGGTTGAGCGCCATTTTCAAGGAAATATAGAATAGCGGGGACATTTGAATAGGTTTGATTCTTTATCGGATCGTAAAAACCCACTTTTCGAAGATCTCTTCCGTCTCTTCGGGATCGAACATCAATTGCAACGATTCGATAGATGGCTCATTGGGATAGATATAAATAAACAATGCCCCCCCCTAGAAACGTATAGGAGGTTTTCTCCTCATACGGCTCGAGAAAAAATGATTCTCATTTCTGTTTTCTGTATATAATAGCAAATGGATCCATAAAATCATGAATTAGACTATGATTAAAGTGGCTTTTTCTTCTTCCTTACGTAAGAAAAAGAGATCTCATTCGTACTCATAACTCAAGTCGAATAATTCTGAAAGAGTTCGAAGGGAAATCTTTAGACATTTATTTTATTGAGTCGTCTCTAACCTCTTTTGTTTGTCTCGCCTCGAATTTATGTTTATTCCGCATTTTGATCCAATTGTTGAGACAATTGAAAATAATCTTTCCTTGTTCCGGAATCCTTTATCCTTGCTTTGTGAAATCATTGGGTTTAGACATTACTTCGGTGATCCTTACTCCTTTCAAAACGGCAGCAACATACCTTTTGTTTGTTTTTTCTTACTATGGAAAAAAATACGAACAATTGATTCCCCTGTAATACACTTTTGTTGATCGAAATAGTTTTACCAATTCCGACAAATCTTACTTTATTTCAAACTTGTTTGAATTTTAACCTTATTTCGATTTATATATGGATTATATATGGAGGATATACTTACAAAGTTGGTTCAACTTATTGGTTTTGATTGTCACTAACCCTAGATTCTTCCCCCCACTAAATGAAATGAATCAATACTTTCTGCTCGAGCTTCATCATGTACTATTTAGATTAGAACCCAACATAAATTAGGTTCCTAGTAGAACAGAACAAAATATGTCGAGCCAAGAGCATCTTCATTCTTATAGAAAATGGTGGATGTAAGAATCCACAGTCGATCATGTCCTTCAAGTCGCACGTTGCTTTCTACCACATCGTTTCAAACGAAGTTTTACCATAAAATTTCTCTAATTTAATTTCGAACCGATATGGAATTGATTCAATATGAAATCATGAATAGTCATTGGCTCAACCGGTATATCGGGGTATATATTATATATAATATATATAATTATACATTATATATATATAGCCTATAGCCGGTACGAGAGTATAGTCCATTATAGTCTATATTATCTATCTATAGTACTCATTTATCTATAGATATAGATAAATAGGTACTATAGATAGATTAAGTATTTTCGGAGAAGGCTCAGCAAGGATCTCATTTTTCTCGAATAAATAAATTATAAATCTCAAAGAAAGGCCCTTAATGGATTCCCAATCCTGGAATAAAATAAATTTTTAATCAAATAAACTATTCCAATGATCCACGAGTTGGAAGTTTCTCGATAGTATCGATTTCTCACACTTCTTCGAGTATCAAAGATTTAAAAATTAAGTAAAACAAAAAAAAATCAAAATATGTATTTCCAACCGCATTTGACACTTGATTATGTTTGTAAGAAACTAAATAAATTCTTAAGAATCATTCTTAAGAATTAAGAATTCAGAACGACAGATTGTTCGTTCTATTTAATTTCACATTAACAATTTTCTGTTTAATGTTGGATACATTGTGATCCAATTTGCCCCTTTCTGGTAGAAACGATCTGGGACGGAAGGATTCGAACCTCCGAGTAACGGGACCAAAACCCGTTGCCTTACCGCTTGGCCACGCCCCATTTTGATTTCTATTCGACACTAATAAACACTAATACACTAATATTATACACTAATATTAGCGAATATAATATATAATTATATAATATGAGTATTGGTTATTCGTTAATTCTAGCCCAAATACCTATGTGATATGTTATTGCTAGAATTCTATACATGTAGATATAGAATCAAAAAATGAATTGATCATTATATGGAATTCAATTAAGATATTGTATGAAAGTATAAGTCTTTGTATTCTCATTTGAATGAGAATTGAAAGAGGGATTTTTGATTTGGGAGAGTTCAATCAAAGAAAAAAAGGCATGCCAAAAAATCCTTTTTTTTTTACCTTATATTTTTTTATATAAATTTTATATTATATAAATTTATATTATATAAAATAAAGTAACTCAATCAAAATAAAATTATCTAATCCACAAGAACGAAATGTTTGCTATGCTTAATATCTTTAGTTTCATCTGTATCTGTCTTAATCCCACCCCTTGTTCGAGTAGTTCTTTCTTCGCCAAATTGCCAGAGGCTTATGCCTTTTTCAATCCACTCGTAGACGTTATGCCCATTATACCTGTACTCTTTTTTCTCTTAGCCTTCGTTTGGCAAGCTGCTGTAAGTTTTCGATGAAATCCTTAATATTCTCCTAAATTCATTATTTTTTTGATAAAAAAAGATTCTCAAAATTGATAAGATCAGATAAAAGTCTTATATTATAAACCCTCGATTCAAAAATGGAAATTTTATATATTGAATAACCGTAGCAATGAATGGCATTAAATTTTGATCGATTTATTTCCCCCGTTCTGTTCTGACCTTCCGGTGAAGAAAGGCTTTATTAGGTCTTCCACAATACCTAATTGTGGATATAACAAGCAAATTTTGATTACGAAGGAATCAGAATCTTATTCCAAAGAAATTCGTTAAAATTAC